TTGGATTTCATATTCGAATAACCCTCGTAATCGTAAGAAAGTGGGCTTTTTAGTTATGGGCCTAGCAAAAGAAAAATTGGGATAGGATCCTATAGGATCTCCCCCCCTCAAAATCGGACGTGAAAATTTCCCCTCATCCGGCTCAAGTAGGTACACCAAATAAAGAAAGGAGTTCTCTCGAGAAAACTTCCAAACAAAAGGATCTACTCCTTACTCAAGTTCCTAGTAAAGATCAACATTAATTCCGTTACGATTCAATAAATGAAGAAGTGTAAAATTCTTGAGTAGTCTACCTCCCTTCTAATGACAAATACCTTAATTCTTAGTAATTAAATTAAGGAACTACCTTCAAATTCATAAGAGATTGACTTGTCTATGTACTGTTCTATTCGATCTTTTAGGTCCCGACTTCACCTCGACGGTTATGCCACACACGATGTCCCTATAGTCTACATGCGATGAATAGACTCCTGCAACCATGACATATTTACTTCCTTGAACATAATTTCTTTCCAAAAGAAAGGAAATAAATAGTGAATTCCACAAAACAAAAAAGTATTTTTTTACGAGGTACAAATAAGAAATAGGAATTTCTATTTATTTGTTACGAAACCGACCATAGATCAATTGCCCCTTTTATTTGGGAGTATTGACTATACCCCTAATTCTGAGCTTCATGTTACTCCTCCCAAGCGACATGTCAGGTCCAGGGCATCCCAATTAGATTCGCTGGAATGACAGTTTCTCATTCGGAATCTGTAAAATCAGCATTTTGATCAAATCACACATCGCAGTAGACTAGGCCTTCTAATTCTTTAAGGGATTTATCTAAAAGATTCGCAATATAACTAGGAAGACGTTTTAAATACCATACATGGGTTACTGGGCATGCGAGTTTGATGTAGCCCATTTGATACCTCCGTATACGAGAATCAATAAATTCGACGCCGCATTTCTCACAAAATTTCGGGTCGTCTTTTTCCTCTCCGATTACGCGATAATTTCCACAAGCACAAATTCCACTTTTAATAGGTCCAAAAATTCTTTCACAAAATAATCCATCCTTTTCCGGTTTATTGGTTTTGTAATGAAAAGTATAGGGTTTTGTCACCTCTCCAACTATCTCTCCATTAGGCAGTATTTTAGTGGCCCAAGCACTTATTTGTTGAGGAGAAACTGATCCAATTTGGAGCTGTTGATGTTTATACCTATCGATCATAGAAGAGAAATGCTGATTCATTCCGATTAAGCTTCCTTCCTATGAATCTGGAAGTTTTTCTCAGATACAAGGAAATGATTCAGTTCCAGAGCTAAAGATCGTAGTTCTCGAACGAGTAATCGAAAAGATTCTGGAGTACCCTCGGGGTTAGGTATTGTTTCTCCAACAATCGTAGTACCAAGTACTTCCTGGCGAGCTCTAATATGATCAGATTTATAAGTAAGCATTTCTTGTAAAATGTGAGCAACACCAAACCCTTCGAGAGCCCAAACCTCCATTTCTCCTACCCGCTGCCCCCCCCGCTTTGCTCTTCCTCTAAGGGGTTGTTGTGTAACAAGTGCATAATGTCCACTTGAACGGCCGTGGATTTTATCATCAACTTGATGAATTAATTTTAAGATATAAGGCTTTCCTATTAAAACGGGTTGTTCAAAAGGATTCCCCGCCCTTCCATCAAATATTCTGCTTTTTCCCGGATATTCGGCTTCAAATACCCACGGATTCGCTGTTTGCTTACTAGCTTGATATAATTCAGAAAACACCAATTTTCTCGAAGCTTCTTGTTCATATCGCTCATCAAAGGGCGCTATTCGATAATGCCTGTCTAGCAGGCTTCCGGCTAACCCAAGTGAACATTCAAATATCTGTCCTACATTCATCCTTGATGGTACTCCTAAAGGATTAAAGACCATATCAACAGGTCTTCCATCTTCCAAATAAGGCATATCTTGTCTAGGCAAAATTTTGGAAATAATACCCTTATTTCCGTGTCTTCCAGCTACTTTATCGCCGACTTTAATATCACGTTTCTGTGAAATATATACACGAATCGTTTCTGGATTATAACTAGAACCACCCTTCTTATGGATCCATCGGACATCAATAACCCGACCCCTACCGCCTATAGGTAGTTTTAAACACGTTTCTTTTGAAGTAGATACCTGAATGCCAAGGATAGCTCGTAACAATCTATCTTCTGGAGCATACGACGACTCTTTCACCACCTGGGGCGTTAATTTACCTACTAAAATATCGCCCGTCTCTACCCAAGATCCCAACATCACAATTCCGTTTTTGTCTAAATTGCGGAGTAAATGGGCTTCTAAATGGGGTATTTCGTTAGTGACCCTTTCGGGACCTTGGTTTGTGACATGGATCTGAATTTCATATTTCCGTATGTGAAAGGAAGTATAAATATCTTCATATACCAAACGTTCACTAATGAGTACTGCATCTTCATAATTGTAACCTTCCCACGGCATATAAGCTACTAATACGCTT